TTTCTCGTAAAACTGAGAGGTAAAAAAAACAAGAAAAAATCAAATCGCACCATCTCTGTAATAGGTAAATGCCTTTTTTTCTCCTGAAGTTGTCGGAATTATTCGTAATAAAATATTGGCTACAATTGAAGAGGTCTTATCAATAAAATTTCCATTTATTTGAGATCTAGGCATAATTAGCAATTAATTCTATAATTCTTCTCATCCCCCTTTGAGGAAAACGATCCCACAAAAAAAGGAATTGTACAGTACAAAATAACATAAAAACAGACTAATTGGAAAAAATGTGGTGTCCCCCTTTTGGACAAAGATGAAATGAAATAGTTGAATCAGATTATATTTCATTCCAATTTCGTAGTATACCAATGACTATTACTATTTCATCTAAGTTGAATAACCAAGTTTCCTATGGATTTTGATAAGTCGAGAAGCTTTGACTTGGTTATGATCCAAAAAGTAAAAGAATGGAATAATCATTCCATGATAAAATCAAATTCAAATTTGAAATAAAGTAACCATCTTTTTTGTTTGCATAACGTGTATGTGCCACACCATAAAATTGAAATAGAAAGATTCATCGGACGATTCATGAATTCCATGGGTTAGCTGATGAAAGAAGTTGTTGTTGATAAATATCAAATTGGAAAAGAAATTTTTTATTATGGAACCATCGGGCGGTCATACATGTACTACAATTAAGATGAAGGACTCGCTATTCATTCGGGTTTAAGAATAACATTCTGTAGGAGAGATGGCCGAGTGGTTCAAGGCGTAGCATTGGAACTGCTATGTAGACTTTTGTTTACCGAGGGTTCGAATCCCTCTCTCTCCGTTTCTTTTCATTCATCAACGTTACCGACTACAATGTATCAAATAAAATAAGAATTTATATCATTATTCTAACGGTAAGACCCTTAATTTACTTATTTAATAGAGATTATCTATCCCTAATTAATCCCTGTGATAGGTAAAATACAAATAAAATATCGTATTGATATTGAAAATAATCAATCCTATTGCCGATCCTTTTTTGATACGTGAATGAGACAGGGCACTAAGGTACTCTATTTACTTCAGCGAAAGGAGTCGAAATTGGTATGAACCTTGCTTTTTTATTTTCGTTAGAATCAAGTCTGACGGGAATAATATTCTACGACCAACAACTCATTTATTTTCAGACCGATCCATTTACTATCTATTATTTGATTTACAAATCCTTTATATTGTAAGGAGTCAATAGTCAAATGGTTTGGCAATTCCCCGTGGGGGGATGAAACAAGATAATTTTGAATCAGAGCTTTCGATCTTTCTTTATCCTTCGTAGTAATAATATCTCGGGGTTTGCAACGATAACTGGGTATATCCACTATACGACCATTAACTAAAATGTGTCTATGGTTAACTAATTGTCTGGCTCCAGGAATGGTCGAAGCCATACCTAATCGAAAAAGGATGTTATCCAAACGCATCTCAAGTAATTGTAGTAAAACCTGGCCTGTTGACCCTTTGGCTTTTCCAGCAATATGCACATATTTAAGTAATTGTCGCTCTGTCAGACCATAATGAAAACGCAATTTCTGTTTCTCTTCTAAACGAATACGATATTGTGATCTTTTTCCAGAGCGCAATTGGTTTTGAAGATCACTTCTGGATCTGGGTCTTTTACTAGTGAGTCCCGGTAAAGCCCCCAGCCGGCGTATTTTTTTGAAACGAGGTCCTCGGTAACGAGACATATAAAGGCTCCTTTTTGATTCACTTTCATTTGAAAAAAAAAAAGATATAAATTCAGACTGAACTAAAGGATCAGCAAAGCAAAACTCAATTGACTAAAGTCCTACAAAACAGAATAAAATAAATTTTATCAATATTCGTATTTTTTGTATATTTTGTATATATAGTAAATTCAAGCGAAGGTTACGTTTTCCAATTTCTTCTGTAGAGATCTAATTGATCTAGTCAACTTTTTTATTCATAGCTATAGCTGCAAGTTACTATGACATAATAGATTGGTGACCCGACATTTAGAGAAAGCGAGAGTAGAGATTTTCAATCATTGAAAGAAAAAAATTGATAAAGAAAAAGAGCCGGCTATCGGAATCGAACCGATGACCATCGCATTACAAATGCGATGCTCTAACCTCTGAGCTAAGCGGGCGGATATAAGAGCAATAGTGTATAGGAATAAAGCAAACTATTGGATCTTAGCTATTACCTAGTGATTCTCTTTTTATTTCATTTCTTAATTATTTCAATTTCTTATATTTCTTAGTTATTATTTATATATTTTCTATTCTATTTAGAATAGAAAAGAAAACTATTTAGATCTAGATAAATTAGATATCTAAATAGAAATTCAATTCCATATTCACCTATATATATATAGGATATGTATGATATGAAAATCTATATGAAAATAAAATATCAATGAAATTAGAATTCAAAATGAAAAAAAAAAGAATGAATATCGACCGTTCCACTATTACAAACTGCACTGTAAAAATGAAGGAGTAGGAAAGGCATATATAGATATGTGGGATATATCTATCCATATTGAATTGCGGATACATCAATGATAGAATCATTTTGTATTGAAACAAATAGGGTTCATCCAATAGAGATGAAATGATAGAATATAGAATAGAGGGTGGGCAAAAAAATAAAATAGCAGCATAAACTTTTTCGATATAGGAATCATTACCTAATGAATTCAATAGTGCCAAGATAAATGAAAGAGGTGGATGGAATTACAACTGGATCCTTGTCTCAAAGGAAAGGGGATATGGCGAAATTGGTAGACGCTACGGACTTGATTGGATTGAGCCTTGGTATGGAAACCTGCTAAGTGGTAACTTCCAAATTCAGAGAAACCCTGGAACTAAAAAAGGGCAATCCTGAGCCAAATCTTTGTTTTGTTTGTTTTGAGAAAAAAAACGATGGAAAATCAGAATAAAAGGGGATAGGTGCAGAGACTCAATGGAAGCTGTTCTAACGAATGAAATTGACTACGTTACGTTAGTAGCTAAAATACTTTCTATCGAAATGACAGAAAGGATAACCTTATATACCTAATACGTACGTATACATACTGACATAGCAAACGATTAATCACAACCCAAATCTTATATCAAATCCTATTCTGTATCTCTAGAATAGATATTCTATTAGATTCTATTAAGAATTAGATGAATAATCTATCTATTTATTCATTCTATTATTCTAATTATTCTAGTAGAATAGAATCATATTTCTATATGATTTTCTATATTCTTTATTTCTTTATTATTTAGATTACTATTAATATGTAATATGAGTAAAAGTTGAAAAAAGAATAGAATTTGAATATTAAGTGATCAAATGATTCATTCCAGAGTTTGATAGATCTTTTGAAGATTAATTGGACGAGAATAAAGAGAGAGTCCCATTTTACATGTCAATACCGACAACAATGAAATTTATAGTAAGAGGAAAATCCGTCGAATTTTTAAATCGTGAGGGTTCAAGTCCCTCTATCCCCAATAAAAAGCCCATTTTACTTCCCTTCCTCGCTCTTTCTTTATCCTCATCCTCTTTCTTTTTTTTTTCATCAGTATCAGTGGCTCAGTTTAAACAAAATTAAATATCTTTCTCAATTCATTCACTCTGTTCTTTCACAAATGTATACGAATATAAATCCTCGTATCTTCTTCCAATCCAATCTCCTTTGTTTTGTATAGTACGATATGAACATATATGTTCAAGGAATCTCCGTTATTGAATCATTAATAGTCCATATCTTTTTCTTTACATTTACAAAAAAAGTCTTATTTTTGAAGATCTAAGAAATTCAGGGGCTAGGTCCAAATTTTTATTTTTTAGTTCTTTTCGTTGACATAGATATAAGTACTCTGCTAGGATGATGTATGGTAAATGGTCGGGATAGCTCAGTTGGTAGAGCAGAGGACTGAAAATCCTCGTGTCACCAGTTCAAATCTGGTTCCTGACACGTGAATAATGTATCGGATAGATATTCATACCTCATACAAATGAAATTAATTCGTTGAGACGGATCGGGATAAATATTCTTTACTTTCTTTTTCATTTTTCTTTTTTCCTCTCTGTTCATACTTTTCTTATTGCAAAAGTATGTTAAATTTTCGTATATATCTCAAACCTAATAGTTAAAAAAAATTAGCTAAAAGGATTCACTCAAAGAGTGGAAGGATAGGAATAGAAAGGATGTATTTCATACACAGTACAAAGAAACTCCGATTCTTCTCATTTTGCATTTCTTCATTTCGTCTCTTCTGTCTTTTCTTTCAAATTCCCCATTTTTTTGTCACTCTTGCGCAAGTTACTTTCTGGGGTCCCCACTAAGTGATATGCGCGATACAAAGTTCATGGTGCAGAATTCCTTTGAGTCATCCTACTATTGTTTCTGCTCATACGAAATGTCTATTCTATGATATCTTCCTAATTAGGGGAGCCTCTTTTTTTTTTTTCTTTTTTTATTGTAGCCCCTCCCTCCACAATACGAATGAAAGTCCAGTTACTCTTTTTCATCTAGAAGGGGAATGCCAAGATGCTCATTGATTGATAAAAAACCCCTTTTTTATCAATCAATGAGCATCTTGAATTTCATAGAAATTGGGCGTAATATAGTCTTTACGTAAAGGCCAGCCTATCCAACTTTCAGGCATCAAGATACGTTTAAGGCGAGGATGATTCTCATAAGAAATTCCCAACATATCATAAGATTCCCGTTCCTGAAAATCAGCACTTCTCCAAATCCAGAAAACTGACGGGATTTGAGGATTACTCCTGGGAGCAAATACTTTTATGCATACCTCTTCTGGTTTATCTATACCATACCGTATTTTCGTAAGGTGATACACACTAGCTAAAAATCCGCCTGGTGCTACATCATAGGCACACTGGGAGCGTAAATAATTGTAACCATATACATATGAAATGACAGCAATGGAATCCCAATCCTCAACTAGAGCAAACATGTAATAGCGAATTCGGAATTGTACCCAAGCATCCCCCATGGGTTCTATACCTGATTCATAACTAGAAAGCTTTTCTGGACCTTCTCTAATCGGGGCTAAAATTCCAGAAATGACAAATGCCAAGATAGGAATAACGCTTGATATTATTAGGAATGCCCAGAAAATATCATATTCGTGAAGCAGAAACATAAAAAAAGTACTCCTATGAATGTGGATAGGAATGTTGAATAGGCTGAATTATTCCATTTGAATTAGAATTTTCAAATCATCTATAACTTCTTAAATGAAACAAGAAAAGAATTTTGATCAAAGAAAGCCGCATAGTTGAGAATTTGTTTGCTGTAGGACATACCTTGTTTCAAGATTCATCTAATGTAATCTCAATTCTATTTTTTCTTTTTTTTTTATACTTATTCTTATACTTAGTTTATACTTCTTATCTTAGAAATTTTCTAAAGTAAAGACTTATCATATTTCTATTTTTTGTATTTCATATCGATCTTATATCTTATAAATAGAAAGTGAAAGTAAAGAATCCCTTATTTTTTATTTTATAGTAAAGAAGAAATTCAATAAAGAAATTAGAAATTCAATTTTCAATTAAGATTTTCAATGAAATAAAAAAAAAGAAGAAAAAGAAATAAGAAATCTAGTCTATTATTTATATGATATGAAAATAGAGTACTAAAAAGTACTAAAATCGCGTTTTGGAATGAACCAAAATACTTGTTTGTTTTGTTACGGCAATAAAACTTCGTAAGACCAACCAATGAGTTATATTTCGCTACAAGAAAAAGGTTTGTTATCTTTTTATAGCAAACCTACATAATGAAAGATAATCTAAAGTGGTAGATTCGACAGAATCGTGAACGATCGACGTAACATAAGAGACTCCTAATAATAGAAGATCCTTCTATTAGTTAAAAGTCTAAAGTCTAATAGAAAGAATCACACATTATCGAACAATTCGACAGACAAAATTCCTAAAACCACTCAACTCTTAGAATTTAGAATATAGAAGAAGGAACATTGATGGATTTAGGGATAATTCATTATCTTTGAAACAAATGGAAAGAATCTCTTAGGTTTGTTGTTTCGCCAACAAATGATTAGTCAGAGGACTTCTACAAATACTTAAGATCAATAAAAGAATAGGTCCTAGATCCATGCGACTTAAGATTGGGTATACCAAAGCAAAAAAAAGTGTTAACTCTTTGATCATGAACAGGAAAAGAGGAAAAATATCATATGTAATTTGTAATTCATTCATGAAAGTGGATGAAGAGAGATGGGTATTTGATCCGAGCCGAGATTTGACAAAGACCAATTGGGTCCGTTTGAATGAATTATTGTGTTTATTTTATTGTTCCTACTACTACTCAAATTTTTATACAAAACAAAAATGGAATGTATTAGGGCTATACGGACTCGAACCGTAGACCTTCTCGGTAAAACAGATAAAACTGATTATTATCGAAATGATTCGAACTGTTTCAAAGACCCAACATGCATTTTGTTGCATTGGGCTCTTTCATCAACTGATGTAAAGATCAGTTAGTCCACCATATTTTTTCTTTAGAGGAAGATAATGAGATGGCTCCATGTGCTCTGATTCATTATTTGTATCCTGATCTAGGAGCAATACCAAAGTGTTTCAAAGAAGGGTGACCTTTCTTTAGGTCTGCCTTCGGCCTAGATCAACCTAAGTGAAATGCAGTCTCTATCGCTCCGCTGCAAGAGTCAAATATGAGACTTCATACACCTCAAAGCTCATAGGATGAAAAGAGGTTATTTTGAGATCCTTAGACTCATTATGCCTGGCATTGAATGAACTGGGCATTTACCTTAAAATGGCAGGTTCTATTTGATTTGGCACCGGAATTCGCACCTGAACCGGATCAAACCAAATTTGTCAGGCTATTTTTCTCTTGTTCTCTCGAATCTACGGAGTAAGACATCGACTTCTCAAAAAGAGAAATTATGGTCATTGCATAAAGGGTTCCCTTGAAAAACATTGGCGCACGTGTAAACGAGGTGCTCTACCTAACTGAGCTATAGCCCTTGTCATAACCATTTTAACATATAGACAATTTCTTGTCAAGAAGGGTATCCCACATGATAACTATCTGATCCGTTTATTTTTATTGGTAAAAGGAAAGATTTATATTGCTTATAAAAAATATTTTACCTATAATCCATCAAAGTGATTGGAGACCCTTTTTGTGGTGATAAAAGACCTACTTAACTCAGTGGTTAGAGTATTGCTTTCATACGGCGGGAGTCATTGGTTCAAATCCAATAGTAGGTAGAACTTATTAGATACCGGATTCCATGGTATCTAATAAGTTTTTCTACCCATCCTCTTTTTTTCGTTCTATCATCAGATTAATAAAATGAGACTTCATTGTGTTCAATTTGTGGAATCAAGATGTAGTGTTTAGTGTATAATAAAGAACTCTTTTGATTTTGATTGAATGTATTTCCTACTAATAGGAAATCACTTTGACAGCTTCTACTCGTGTCCTAGCTCGTCTGAGAGCTAGATTTGCCTCAATTGCTTGTCTCTTACCCTCAGCTCTACTCAAGTTAGCTTCAGCTATTTCAAGAGTTTGTTGAGCTTCTTGCGGATCAATGTCAGTACTAATTTCCGCACCATTTCCTAAAATGGTGATCTCATTATTACTTATTCTAGCGAAACCGCCCATAAGAGCCACCGTTAACCATCGATCGTTTAGCCGTATTCTCAAAAGACCTATATCTACAGCCGTGGCAATGGGGGCATGATTTGGTAATACTCCAATTTGTCCACTATTAGTAGATAAAATAATCTCTTTCACTTTGGAATCCCAAATCATTCGATTAGGAGTCAGTACACAAAGATTTAAGGTCATTTCTTCAATTTGCTCTCCTCTTCTAAGTTAATAGCTTTCGCGGTAGCTTCATCGATGTTACCCACCAAATAAAAGGACTGCTCGGGAAGACCGTCTAATTCTCCGGAAAGTATGAATTTAAACCCCCGAATTGTTTCTGCGAGACCAACATATTTCCCTGGAGAACCAGTAAATACTTCTGCCACAAAGAAGGGTTGTGATAAGAAACGCTCAATCTTGCGTGCTCTTGCTACAGTTAAACGATCTTCTTCGGATAATTCGTCCAACCCAAGGATAGCTATAATGTCCTGAAGTTCTTTGTAACGTTGTGAAGTTTGCTTAACCCTTTGCGCAGTTTCATAATGTTCTTCGCCAACGATCCGAGGTTGTAACATAGTTGACGTTGAATCCAAGGGATCTACTGCTGGATAAATACCTTTGGCAGCTAATCCTCTTGATAATACGGTAGTAGCATCTAAATGCGCAAATGTCGTGGCAGGAGCAGGGTCGGTCAAATCATCCGCAGGTACATAAACTGCTTGGATCGATGTTATGGATCCTTCCTTGGTAGAAGTAATTCTTTCTTGCAAAGAACCCATTTCCGTACTAAGGGTAGGTTGATAACCCACTGCAGAAGGCATTCTACCTAATAAGGCAGAGACTTCGGACCCTGCTTGAACGAAACGAAATATATTGTCAATGAATAGAAGTACGTCTTGCTCATTAACATCCCGGAAATATTCCGCCATGGTTAGGGCAGTCAAGCCAACTCTCATACGAGCCCCTGGCGGTTCATTCATTTGACCATATACTAGAGCCACTTTTGATTCTGCAATATTTTTTTCATTAATCACCCCGGATTCTTTCATTTCCATGTAGAGATCATTTCCTTCACGAGTACGTTCACCTACTCCGCCAAATACGGATACGCCTCCGTGAGCTTTGGCAATGTTGTTGATCAATTCCATGATGAGTACTGTTTTACCTACTCCAGCTCCCCCAAATAGTCCGATTTTTCCTCCACGGCGATAGGGGGCTAAAAGATCCACCACTTTAATCCCTGTTTCAAAGATTGAGAATTTTGTATCTAACTGTATGAAGGCGGGTGCAGATCTATGAATAGGAGATGTTGTGCGAGTATCGACAGGACCTAAATTATCAACGGGCTCTCCAAGAACGTTGAAAATTCGTCCGAGAGTAGCTCCCCCGACTGGAACACTTAGAGGAGCTCCCGTGTTAATCACTTTCATTCCTCTCATCAGACCATCTGTAGCACTCATAGCTACAGCTCTCACTCGATTATTTCCTAATAATTGTTGTACTTCACAAGTTACATTAATTTGCTGACCAACAGTATCTCGACCCTTAATTACCAAAGCATTATAAATATTAGGCATCTTGCCCGGTGGAAAAATGACATCCAGTACTGGGCCAATAATTTGAGCGATACGCCCTAGGTTTTGTTCTTCAAGTGTAGAAACCACAGGATCAGAAGTAGTGGGATTGCTTCTCATAATCATAAATCATAATAAATATGTCGAAATTCTTTTTTGAAAAGTACTGAATCAAAAAAAAAATATTTGATAGCAAGTTGATCGGTTAATTCCATAATTAATAAAAGGGAGTTAGCATTCTATTGAGTTAGTACCACCCAATCAAATCCAATTCAATCCTTTACTCAATGAATGAGTCAATTTTCAATTCTTTCTATTGTACTATTGTATTTTTTTCTTTTGATTTGTGTTGTGCACCTATTCTTCTTTATATACCATATCTGTTCCCTTTTCTAGATGAATTATGCCTCTTTTCACATCTAGGATTTACATATACAACATATATTACTGTCAAGAGGGGGAGTTGGGGTCCTCTATTCTTTCTTTTTCTTTCTCTATTTCTATATTAGATATTTCTATTTACTATTTATATGTTATATGAATTTATATGAATTTTCTGAATTTATCTATCTTCTATCTCTCTATATATATATATCTTTCTATCTTTAATATCTTTACTCTTTACTTTAGAATTTAGTAATTCTAGATTTTATCTATACTCTAATTAATTTAGAATTCTATTTCTATTCAATTTCAATTGAATATTTCTCTATTTTAATTTCATTATATTTCTGATATTTAAAATATT